GTTTCCACGACTCTACCATCCGGCCAATTCTGTTCCACTTAATCCCCTTTTCATGGGCACATATCTTTACGGCTAAGGAATGGGGAATCTTTCTCCTGTTACATGAATCAAATGTTTCATTTCATCCGGGAAAAGCCATCTCTTTCTCAACAATGTCTTTGTCATTTGATCCAATAGCGTTCCGTTAGATAGGAACAGATTTGATAAATACTGATAACTCTCGGATAGAGTATTAGAACGGAAAGATCCATTAGATAATGAACTATTGGTTCTAAACCATCTCTGGCGATGAATCAACAATTCGAAGTGCTTTTCTTGCGTATTCTTGATGAACCAGCGTTTATATATAGATGTAGGAGGATTTGTTTGGGAAGCAAGAAGCCCCTTTGACATCTCTTCATCTGCAAAGAATTCTCGACGTGAAAACACAGAGACAAAGGGCTGATCTTTGAATAGGGAAAAGAAGGGATCCGCAGGGTCCCAAATGAATTGGCTTGTTCGAAAAAAGCCTTGTTCTTTGGAAGATCTATCTCGTGTCTGGTACTGCATGGTTCCACTCTGCAAGAACTCCGAATCATTCTCTTGAAGCTCATCCTCTTTATGATAAATGATCCATTTTCCCCGAAATGACCCAGTCCAATAGGGAAATCCCAATTCAGTGGGCCTTTCGATACAATCAAATAGATTGCCACAAGGGCGCCATATTCTAGGAGCCCAAACTATGTGATTGAATAAATCCTCCTCTATCTGTTGCGGATCGAGGGCCCCTTCCTCCGATTCGTATTTTTCATATAGAAATCTCTGATCAACGATAGAACAAGATCCATTTTGCATCATATCTAACTGATTCCTTGGTTCGGACCGAAGAAGTAATGTCACTCGATTATTATCAAACTGACTGCAATCTTTTTCTGTCCGTGAGGATCCCGCCAGAGCCAGAGCGCCTTCTACTTCTAATAGTAATAATAGTAATAGGCCATGAACTAGATCAGAATCATTCTCAACGAATCCATAAGAAGTGATCCAATTTTTTTCATCGTGTCTGGATGAAGACCAAAGATCTTGAGCGACCGATCCGGCAGAACAACTCAAAAGATAAAGAAGTATCGTTAATTTCTTCATGCTCGTTCCAAGTTCGAAGTACCATTTGTACAAATAAGAATCCCCTCCCTTACATGATTTCTTCTTCATATAGATAGATATAGGATCTATGGGGCAATTACTTAGAAGTACATTTTGTGCAACAGCCCTTCCTATCTGATAGAAAAGGATCCCATGATCCTGAACCGATCTTATCTGGGATCGAAAATCCCAAGTTTTTCTATGAAGAGCTGATCTAATTGTATTAGTTTCTATAATGGATTTCTTCTGTGTAATACTAATTGATAGGGCCTCATTGATAAGTGCTACAAGATCTCGCGCATTGGAACCCATGGTTATGGACCCGAATCCGTTAGTATGGAACATCTTCTTTTCCAAGTGAAATCCCCTAGTATATGAAAGAATGAAAAAGTGCTTTCGTTGTTGTGGAAGAAGAAGCCTTCGTATCTTAATGCATGTATTTAATTTATTCGGAGCTATTAGAGCGGGATCCACTTTTTGGGGAATATGAGTCGAAGCAATAACAAGAATCTTTCCAGTGGAACATCTTTCACAATCCCTGGAGAGATAGTTCTCTAATAGACCGAGGGATAAGTAATTCGACTCATTCACATGCAGATCATGAATGTTTGGAATCCATATTATGCAAGGAGACATTGCTTTTGCTAATTCGAATTGAAGGGTGATATCAAATCGGTCTATTTTCGGCGTCATATACATAGTTAGCACATTCGTCATAGTTAGCAGCTCCGTATCAATATCAAGGTCATCATCAATATCGATATCGTCACTATCATCAATATCGATATCATCAATAAGATAACCTTTAGGCTTGTCATTCAGGAACTTGTTCGGAAATACCGTAATGAAAGGAACATAGGAGTTTGTCGCTAGGTATTTGACCAAACAGGATCGTCCAGTTCCTATAGAACCTATCACTAAAATACCTCTAGAAGGGGATAGGGCTAAGCGGAGCGAAAAGGGTTTTCCATGAGGAGATGGGGAATGAAAACTATTAGCCCCACACGAGGTTTGTGAATAAGTGATTGTCTGATAATGAGCAAGGAATATCCGTCTTTCTGCTAAACAGGATCTATTGAACTCATAATTCATTAGATCCTTTTGATGAATGTCAACTAAGTATCGTAAGGAAATTGATCCCGGTTGTTCAATCATTTGATAACCAGAGTCATTCTTTGATAAATGATCACTATGAGTCAGACTCAATAGAATTTGATCAATCCTTTTTTCTGTCGTTAAGGTGGAGAACTGAACCAAGAATTCTCTTTCTTCATCATCAATCGAATCACTGTTCGCGACCCAGAATTCTATTTTCTCATCAATCCAATCACCGTTCACGTTTTTTCTTTTTCTTATCAATGAATAGATCTCTTTACTT